CTTTGGTTAAGGAATTTTAAAGTCTTTGAAACGAGTATTTAATGGAAGCCTTGGTAAAGAGATAAAGGACGTTATGCTACGAAAATTACAAGTAGGTTTAAACCTGTGATATGTAAGTTTCCTAATGAGTAAACTCAAAGTAAACTCAAAATACAGTGTGAATTGAATCATCTTACTAACACTGAACAAAAATCAAACGAGAAATCGTAATTAATGGCGAATGAAAACGATTATATAAGCTAAAATGAAAAGTAAAGGTTTATAATTTTTAGGCCTGAGAAGGTTTTAGCCCTGTAATAAACTAAAATCATTATTATAAGTAATACGAGTTTTATTTTGTATGAAAATAGGAGGACCACCTTCTAAGCTTATAGATTTCTTTAACCGATAGTAAACGAGTACCGTGAGGGAAAGGTGAAAAATTCCAAAAAGGATTTAATTGAAATTAAATATTTATAAGTTTTCGAAGTAACTAAACAACGAAGTGCCTTTTGCATAATGAGTCAGTAAATTAATGTATGTAGCAAGCTTAAGTATTTATATAAAGGCAGGTTAAAGTTATATATGTTAGACCTGAAACCAAGTGATCTAACCATGAGCAGGTTGAAAACTCTTTAAAAAGTTTTTGAGGACCGAACTCACGTATGTAGCAAAATACAGAGACGACTTGTGGTTAGGAGCGAAAGACTAATCAAACTTGGCGATAGCCGGTTTTTCACGAAATGTATTTAAGTACTACGTTAACGAAGTTAATTTTGGTTAGAGTACAAAATAAATGAAGGGGTTAAAAAAGCTTACTGAATTTATTCTAACTCCGAATCATAGTTAAATTAACGTTAACAGTCAGTCTTTAGGCGATAAGGTTTAAAGACAAAAGGAAAACAATCCAGATCGAATACTAAGATTTCAAAATTATAATTTAGGGAGGAAAACTTTAAAAGAATCAAATGTAATTTTAGATAGGCTTAGAAGCAGCCTTCCACTAGAGAAAGCGTTTTAGCTCAGCATTTTTTCTTTTTGAAATTTAAAATGTATAAAACTTTAAATTATATATCGAAGTAGCGGATTAAGTTATTAATGGTAGTGAAACGTTCTGTAATTATTTTATAATTGCAAAATTATTAAATTTTCATCAGAAGTGCTAATGCTGACATGAGTAGCGTAAACTATGTTAAAAATCATAGTCACTTTATGTTTAAGGTTTTCAATGTAATTTTAAAGTCATTGAGTTAGTCGGTCCTTAAGAGGTGAATGAAAATTGTACTCAATAGGAATTAAATAATTAAATACTAGTTATATGTAACATTAAGTTATGAAAGATAGTTAAAAAAAATACATTGTTGAATTTTTTGGCATGAACAATATTTTTTATTTTCCAAGAAAAAATTATAACCAAAAAACCGTACTTAAACCGACGCTGGTAAATTTATCGAAAAGATTAAAGTGGGTGAAAGAATTATATTGAAGGAACTCGGCAAATTAACTCTGTACGTTCGCAATAAAGAGAGCCGTAAAAACTCGGTAGCATAAAAACAGAAGCAACGACTGGTTACCAAAACCACAGGACTCTGCAAATTAATAAAATAAGTATAGAGTCTGACGCCTGCCCAGTGCCTAAAAACGATAAATTCAGGTTTTAGCTTGCATTGTAACTTTAGGTAAACGGCGGTTCTAACTATAAGAATCCTTAGGTAGCGAAATTCCTTGGCGGATAAATTCCGTCCTGCATGAAAGGCGTAACGATTGCTTCGCTGTCTCCAATATAAATTCAGCGAAATTACATAACTCATGAAAATGTGAGTTACTTGCAGTAAGACGGAAAGACCCTAGATCCTTTACTCTATTTTTATATTGTAGAAGTTAACTATTATGCAGAATAAGTGGGAGTTAACAAACAAAATGAAATACCACTTAATACTTTAATATTTTACTAATTTTTAAATTAAATCATTATAAAGACCGTATAAAAGAGAGAGTTTACTTGGGACGAGTACCTCCTAAAATGTAACGGAGGTGTACGAAGGTAGATAACAATTATTTAGTAATAATAAAGCGCATAATGGTATAAGTCTGCTTGACAAATAGATTGATAAATCGAATTGGGACGCAAGTCGGTCATAGTGACCCAATATTAAAGCGTGGAATTAATATTGTTCAACAGATAAAAGGAACTCTAGGGATAACAGATTCATCGTGACTGAGAGTTCTTATTGACGTCACGGTTTGATACCTCGATGTCGACTCATCTTATCCTGAAATTGAAGCATATTTCAAGGGTCTAGTTGTTCGCTAGTGAAAAAGGTACGTGAGTTGGGTTCAGAACGTCGTGAGACAGTTCGGTCCCTATCTACTGCAAGGAAATGAAAAATACGAAGTTTATCTCTAGTACGAGAGGACCGAGATATGTTAACCACTGGTGTATTGATTGCTGCGCCTGTAGCACAGTCAAGTAGCTAAGTTAGTTTTTTGTAAATACTGAAAGAATCAATAGTATGAAAATAACTTTATTAATTTTTCACGAATATTCTAAAAGATTATTAGATAGATCGGTTTGAAATAAAGGCTTAGTAATAAGTTTTTTACAGATACGAATTATTCAGAAAGATTTTAATCTAACTTAACCAAAATTAAAACATGGCTCAAAAAATTAATCCAATAAGCCTTAGACTTGGTTTAACTCAAGTTTGAGATTCCACATTACAGAATTACGGAAAATTACATAATAATTACGCAGTAATTTTTCATAATCAATTGCAAATCTATAAACTTTTAACCCAACTTTTTAAACTTAATAACTTTGCATTAGGAACAAAGCAGTTTAACCACTCAGAAAACATAGTAAAACTGACTATTTTTTATTCGAATCTAATTTATTACCCAAATTTAGATAAAATTATTTCAGTAAAACTCTTGAAATTAGTTTCAGCATGATATGGTAATAGAGCTTTAATTCGTATTTATTTAAGTCTGAAATGATTTTCAACAACTAGTTTAATTTTTAACTATATGTGATTTCTATTAAAACAAAATACACCTCTTAATAAAACTTTCTGAAGTTTATGTCGTAGTTTAAAGATGCAAATAAATTCAAAAAAAATTTTGCATTCAACTTGTGGTCCAATTGTTGGAGAATTGCAAGGGTTTCGGATTTGTTTGTCTGGACGCTTTGATAATTCTCGAAATCAAATGGCAAAAACTATAAACTATAAACTTGGTTCGTTACCTTTAATAAATTTGCAAAGTTACGTAGAGTTTACAAACTCAGAAATTCACACTAAGTTAGGTACTTGCGGAGTTCAACTTTGACTCTTTTATAAAATAAATTATTAAAAGTGCAAATCCAATATAAAACTCATAACAAGTGTCACCATAAATTTTGTTTTTCAAATCATATTCTCCGGTTTGGTAAATTTGGTATTAAGGTAACTTCGTTTAACAGAATTTCCGAACCACAATTAAAATCATTGGAATGGTCTATTATTAAAAAACTGAAAGAGTTATCAAATAACAACAAGAAAACATTTAAATTATGAAACTTAGTTAATTTAAACTTAAATTTAACAAAACTAGGTCAAGAATCTCGAATGGGTAAGGGCAAGGGTGCAGTATATTCTAGAGCTGTTTTCCTAAAACCGGGATCGATACTATTCGAGTTTGACAAAATATCTTACCAACAGCTAATAGAAGTTTTCAATTTTATAAGAAAAAAAAATCTCAATTAAAATTATTTTGATAACAAAAAGAAACTAAACTGCATAGAGAGAGAAACTCAAAGGCTGAGTGTTAGTCTGTCGCACTAAAAGTTGCGGGTTCGAGTCCCGTCTCTCTCGTTTGAAGAACTTAGATTAGAAAAGATTAAGTACTCGGATTAAGTTATAAAAAATGCAATCTTTCTTTCTCCAATGAGTTTCACGCTGAATTTTTTCAACTAATCACAAAGATATAGGAACGCTTTATTTAATTTTTGGAGCTTTTTCTGGAATTTTAGGTGGTTGTATGTCTATGCTAATTCGTATGGAGTTAGCACAACCCGGTAATCATTTGTTATTAGGTAATCATCAAGTTTATAACGTTTTAATTACTGCACATGCATTTTTGATGATTTTTTTTATGGTTATGCCTGTAATGATTGGTGGTTTTGGTAATTGGCTAGTACCCATAATGATTGGAAGTCCAGATATGGCATTTCCTAGATTAAACAATATTTCTTTTTGATTGCTTCCTCCATCTCTTTGCTTACTTTTAGCTTCTGCAGTTGTAGAAGTAGGTGTAGGAACCGGGTGAACTGTTTATCCTCCTTTAAGTTCAATACAAAGTCATTCAGGAGGTGCCGTAGATTTAGCAATTTTTAGCCTTCATTTATCAGGAGCGTCGTCTATTTTGGGAGCAATTAACTTTATTTCCACAATTTTAAATATGCGCAATCCAGGTCAAAGTATGTATAGGATGCCATTATTTGTTTGATCCATTTTTGTAACAGCATTTTTACTATTGTTAGCTGTTCCTGTCTTAGCAGGAGCAATTACAATGCTTTTAACTGATCGTAATTTCAATACTTCTTTTTTCGATCCAGCAGGTGGGGGTGATCCTGTTTTGTATCAACATTTATTTTGATTCTTTGGTCATCCGGAAGTTTACATTTTAATACTTCCTGGATTTGGTATGATTAGTCATATAGTTTCGACTTTTTCAAGGAAACCAGTTTTTGGTTATATAGGTATGGTATACGCAATGGTTTCTATCGGTGTGTTAGGATTTATTGTTTGAGCTCACCACATGTATACTGTAGGTTTAGACGTTGATACCAGAGCTTATTTTACTGCTGCAACAATGATTATTGCAGTTCCAACCGGTATTAAAATTTTCAGCTGAATAGCAACAATGTGAGAAGGATCAATTCACTTGAAAACACCAATGTTATTTGCAATTGGATTTATTTTTTTATTTACAATAGGAGGTTTAACCGGAATAGTATTAGCCAACTCAGGACTAGATATTAGTTTGCATGATACTTATTATGTCGTTGCACACTTTCATTATGGTGCGCCGTTTAATTAAATAGAACGAAATTTAACGTGGGGTACATGATTAAATATATAATAACACTTCTAAATATTTTAAGATATTTATATATTAAAGCATTCGGCTTACCTAAGTTGGGCCAACCAAAAGGGAACAATAGCATGTCGAAAAAAAAGGTATTGAGATAGTATATCTTGAGCTACGCTGTCTATGGTTAGGATAACAAATCCCTTTAAGCAAAAAGGTGGGAAAAAAGTCCCGAATTATTATAATAATAATTGTCAACTCAGTGTTTTCTTTTACATAGTTATGAAAATACAGAAGTGTTTGAGAACCCGAAATTCAGTCAGAATTTTTAATTTTGTGGGAGACCTAAGGACAGATTCAGACGTTTTATTTAAGAACTCGGGAAATCCTGATTATTGAAAGATATGAGGATTCGGAGAGATCGTAGTACGTAAACCTACAGAAGGGTTACGGAAGGGTTTTAGTTCAGTTGCGACTCAACAGTTTTTGCTTTCGGGTAAAAAACTTATAAAAGTCAAGTTAAAAGAAATAAATATACAAGCAAAAAATTTTATGGAAACAGGAGAGAAAATTCAAGGACTTTCAGATTTCTTAAAAATCCCTGAATTTTTAGAAGAGTGTTATTATAAAATAAAGTCAAAGGAGAGTTCTTGAATTACAAAGTTTAATAACACTAGTATAAATAGTATTAATAAAGTATGATTCAAAAATGTATCAAAAAAAATTGTTAGTGGAAGTATTACTTTAAGTTTAGCTAAAAGAAAGTTGACTTCTAAATCTTGAGACAATACGTATTCTGCGGAAATTTTATTTTCCGAAAATAGGATTATTCATAAAGCTTTAGAACAGTTACTTGAAATTGTTTTTGAAAAAATATTTGGTAATATAAATTTACTTGGCTTCAAACCAGTAAAAACTCGTCGTATGGCTCTTAACCAAGTTTATATACAAATGGGCTCATCTCGCTGATTTATTAAAGGAAATATATCTGAATATTGTAACAACATAAATTATAGCGTTTTAATGTCAAAGCTTAAAAAAGTTATTGATGACCAACTATTCATAGATGTAGTTTATAAAATTCTAAGAAATATTAGTGATATTTCTTACCCGGAAATTAGTTTAATCCAAGAAAAAAATATCGGTTTAGTGCTATTTAACGTTTGCTTATACGACTTTGATCTCGCAGTACTAAAAATATTAAAAAGCTTTGATAAAAATAAAGAAATAAAGTTAGATCACATAAAAATAATTCGAAGTTCAAGTGTTGAACTAAATCAAAAATTAAAAAAAGTAAGATACGTAAGATACAATGGTAACTTTCTTATTGGAATAAATGGGTCTAGAAATGAATGCGCCGAAATTCGAAGTGAAATATTTAAATTGGTTCAAAGTTATTTTGAACCAGCTTTTAATTCTCAAAAAATAAAAATAGCGCATGCTTCTACAGATGGTGTGCACTTTTTGGGATACAATATTCGTACTTTGGATTTAAGTAAAGGCAAAGCAGAAAATTTACAAAAAAAATATAAAAAAACTGTCGCTAGTCTAGCTAACAAACTAACGATGGACGTTCCGATTAAGCAAGTTGTTAAAAAATTAGTCTTGATTGGATATTGTAAAAGCTCGGGAAATCCAACGCGTTGTGGAAGATTAATTCATAAGCCTTTACATATAATTATAAAGGAATACTTAATACTTGAATCGAAATTGTTTAGTTATTATAGTATGGCTTCAAATTACAAACAACTTGTTAAGAGGATTCATTACATTTTAAAGTATTCTTGTGCTCTCACTTTCGCTTCAAAATTAAAATTAAAAACTTTGAGGAAGGTATTCAAAAAATTTGGAAAAGATTTAACTATATCTTTTGGTAAAGAAAAGAAAGATCAAATATCTTACTCAAAAATTTCTTATAAAGAATTTACAAAGTACAGATAAAAATATTAGTGAACTAAATAAATCCACGCTATAAATTAAAGTAATCTTTTTTCTATTAAATACTATTATAATTAGACAACACCATTTTAAACAATAACGAAAAGTCAATATCCATTCCATTAACAACTTTATTCTAATGAAAGTAATACGCTGTTTGCAAATTCTGCCTGCTTGATAAGTTTTTTAGTAGAAGTTATACAAAAAGCTTTGTAAAACTTAATTAAGATGATTTCTAAAGTTTTAATTAAAACTTTAGAAAATAATTTCTCAAATATATTTTTTCTTGTAACTACGCAATGGACAGAGAGCCGTGTGCGGTGAAAGTCGCATGCACGGTTCGGGGAGAGGTTTTTGAAACATAAAAAGTTTGGTTTCCTACTCCACTTTTATCGATGGGAGCAGTATTCGCAATTTTTGCTGGATTCTACTATTGATTTGGAAAAATTACCGGTTTACAATATCCTGAAGTGTTAGGTCAAATTCATTTTTGATCAACTTTTATTGGTGTTAATTTGACGTTTATGCCAATGCATTTTTTAGGATTGGCAGGTATGCCAAGACGAATTCCTGATTATCCTGACGCATACGCGGGATGAAACTTGTTAGCTTCTTATGGTTCTTATGTTGCTTTCCTAAGTACTTTATTCTTCTTCTATTTGGTTTTTATTTCTTTAACATCAAATAATACATGCGTCGATGCGCCTTGAGATTTTGACGAAGTTCTACGAAAAGGAAGTTCTACATTAGAGTGATCCATTAGCTCACCTCCTGCTTACCACACTTTTGAAGAAATGCCTCTAGTTTGTGAAACAATAGAAAAATAAACTATGAATTTTTTATTATTAATTAAAAACTTGCTTTTGATAAGTTTCTTAGCTCTTTCTCCCATTATTGTGTTTAGTGACGTTGCAGAGGATTGGCAATTAGGGTTTCAAGATCCTGCAACTCCTATCATGGAGGGAATTATAAATTTACACCACGATTTAATGTTTTTTATTTGTGTAATTTCTATTTTCGTTTCATGAATGCTAGGTAGAACGCTTTGATATTTTGAATCTAATCAAAACCCTACCCCTTCTTCTGTATCTCATGGAACATTAATTGAAGTAATTTGAACTGTAACACCTGCGCTTATTCTTTTAATTATTGCGATACCCTCATTTTCTTTATTATATGCCATGGACGAAATAATTTCTCCGGCAATAACGATTAAAACTTTGGGTCATCAATGATATTGAAGTTACGAATACTCAGATTATTTAAATGAAGAAGGCGAAGCAGTAATATACGACAGTTATATGCTTCCAGAAGAGGATTTGGAATTAGGTCAGTTTAGATTATTAGAAGTAGATAATAGAATGGTTGTTCCCATTAATACTCATATTCGTGTCATTGTGTCAGCAGCTGACGTTTTACATAGTTGAGCTGTACCATCATTAGGGATAAAATGTGATGCAATTCCTGGTCGTTTAAATCAAACTTCATTATTTATAAAACGAGAGGGGTTGTATTATGGGCAATGTAGTGAGATTTGCGGAATTAATCATGGTTTCATGCCCATTGTTATTGAAGCGGTTTCATTACCAAACTATATTACTTGAATCTCTAATAAATTAAGTGAATAGATTTATGAGAATTTCTGTAATACAATTAATTTTACTAGCTAGTTTATTTTTATTATTCTTTAATTCAAATTCACAAATTGTTAAAAATCTTCGTGGGTTGATCAAACAATTTTTCAAACAAATATCAAAATAGTAATTGTAAAATGACTTTTTTAACTCAAATTTCAAAATCTATACAAAGACATCCTTTTCATCTTGTAGATCCAAGTCCTTGACCGTTTGTAGCTTCACTTTCTGCATTTTCATGTGCTGTAGGAGGAGTTATGTATTTGCATGCATATACTAACGGAAGTTTCATATTAGTAATCGGGTTTACCATGCTTTTATTAACTATGTTTATATGGTGACGCGACGTTATTAGGGAATCCACTTTTGAAGGCCATCATACAGGAATTGTACAGCAAGGTTTACGTTATGGAGTAATTCTTTTCATCATATCGGAAATTTTATTTTTTTTCGCTTTTTTTTTCGCTTTTTTTCATAGTAGTTTAGCTCCTACTGTAGAAATTGGTTCTATATGGCCACCAAAAGGTATAAGTGTACTTGATCCTTGAGAAATTCCTTTTTTAAACACGCTAATTTTATTATTATCTGGCTGTACTGTTACGTGATGCCATCATGCTATAGTTGCTAACTTTCGCTCACAAGCTATTATAAGTTTAGCTTTAACTGTTACATTAGCTATTATTTTTACTAGCTTACAAGTTTATGAATATAGTATGGCCGATTTTAGATTATCAGATGGAATTTATGGATCAACTTTTTACATGGCAACTGGATTTCACGGATTTCACGTTTTTGTTGGAACACTATCTTTATTTATTTGTTTAGTTCGATTATTACAATACCAGTTGACACAACAACACCATTTTGGTTTTGAATCAGCAGCTTGATATTGACATTTTGTTGATGTTGTTTGATTATTTCTATTTGTGTCTATATATTGGTGAGGAGGTTTATAAATTAATGATAAACTTTAGTTTTTTATCCTTAACTTTTCTTTTTTTAGTTTCGCAAAATATATTGTTACTAAATGAAGAAATTCTTATTCTCTTTTGCTTTATAACTTTCTGCTTACTAACTTTTAATCGTTTAAGTGAATCGGTCAGTTTAGATTTTTCAGATCGGTCAACAAAAATTCAACAAACTTTTATTGAATCTTTAAATCAAGTTGAACAAGCACTTTTTGTTAATTCAAAAACCCAACAAAAATTCAAAAATTTAGCCTTAGACTTTAAAACACTAAAAAATCATTTCGTTTCTTTAAACGGAGCGATTCACAATAAATTAGTGGTTTTCTTAATTAAGAATTCGCAAACAATTTATTTAAGTAAACTCATGTTTACTCAACGATTAGAACAGCAAACAGTAAAACTTCTAGCTTTATTACTCTCAAAAAAATTGCATCGTATTGTATTATTAAGGCAATTTTATGTTCAAAAATTAAAATTTGCAAATTTTGAGTGTTTTTACAAAATTTCTTTAAGAGAATACTTTGAAACTATTTAATCAAGCGGGTATAGATGAATCGGTAAATTCATTAGTTTTCCAAACTAAAATTTTACGGGTTCGAGTCCCGTTACCCGCTTAAACATAACAAAATAACGTTTATCAGATTTTATATAGTTCATGGTGTATAGCCAAATGGTAAGGCAATAGCTTTTGACGCTGTCATGCAAAGGTTCGAATCCTTTTACACCAGAATTTAGCTCGCTTGGTGAAAAAAGGTAAACACGATGGATTTAAAATCCGTTCTCATTTTAAGAGTTACTGGTTCGAGTCCAGTAGCGAGTACTTTTATTTCTCAAAACACTTCTTTAAGTATTAAAGAAAATGCGTTTAATTAAGCGTCCACTTATTTCTATTGTTAATGATCATTTAATCGATTATCCTACTCCTATAAATATTCATTATGCTTGGAACTTTGGATTTTTATCTGCCATATGTTTAAGTATTCAAATTTTAACTGGAATTTTCCTTGCTATGCATTATACACCACATGTGGATTTAGCATTTGCAAGTGTCGAACATATTATGCGTGACGTAAATTACGGTTGGCTACTTCGTTATATTCATGCAAATGGAGCATCCATGTTTTTTATTGTAGTTTATATCCATATATTTAGAGGTTTGTATTTTGGTTCTTACACTAAGCCAAGGCATTGAGCTTGGGTGGTTGGCGTAATTATATTTCTTCTTATGATTATTACGGCATTTATTGGCTATGTTTTACCTTGAGGCCAAATGAGTTTATGAGGAGCTACTGTTATTACAAATTTAGTTTCTGCTGTACCTTTGATTGGTGATTCCATCGTAACTTGGCTTTGGGGGGGGTTTTCAGTTGATAATGCAACGCTAAATCGGTTTTTCAGTTTGCATTATTTATTACCATTCGTAATTGCTGCAGCCTCTCTTGTTCATTTAGCAGTATTACATCAAGATGGTTCTGGAAATCCCTTAGGAATTGATTCAAACGTTGATAAAATCAGTATGTTTCCTTATTTTATAATAAAAGATTTTTTAGGATTAATTATATTCATAATTTTTTTTCTGGTATTTGTTTATTTTTCTCCTAACATTCTAGGTCATCCAGATAACTACATCGAAGCAAACCCTATGGTAACACCAGCTCACATTGTTCCAGAATGATACTTTTTGCCGTTTTATGCAATTCTACGAAGCATTCCTCATAAATTAGGTGGTGTAATAGCTATGATTTCAGCAATTGCTATACTAGCATTACTTCCTTGAATTCATAGTACTGAAGTGCGAAGTTCTCGATTTAGACCAATTTACAAATTTTTGTATTGAACAATGATAAGTTGCTGTTTGATACTAGGTTGAATTGGAGGTATGCCAGTTGAAGAACCTTATGTTTTAATAGGTCAATTGGCGAGTGTTTATTACTTTTTTTATTTTTTAGTGCTATTACCTCTTTTAGGAAAAATTGAGCGTTTTTTATTAGAATTTAAGTAAATTAAATAACAGTTTAGCTAAAAACCCTCGTATCAACATTCGTTGATACGAGGGTTTTTAGCTAAACTGTTATTTAATTTACTTTTGAAAAATATTGTGGAACTTTATATTTACTTTCAGTAGTTGATCAACTACTGAAAGTAAATATAAAGTTCCACAATATTTTTCAAAAGTAAATTTAAAACCTCAAAAACCTCAAGTCATTCTTGAATTTTTTTAAGCTAAACGCTAATTATTTTAATACTCTATAAAAATATTTTTACGGATAGAGGGACTCGAACCCTCACGATTTGTATCATTAGAATCTAAACCTAACACGTCTACCAATTTCATCATATCCGTTATTTACGTAGTGTTATAAATTTTACTGCTCCGTCAAAATTCCGAGCTAATTGAATATCAATTTTTTGTTTTTGAACATCAATTCGTTGATGCATAGTTAGAACAATTGCTCCAATCATAGCAACCAATAAAATTAAACTAGATAACAAGAATAATAAGCTAAAATGTGTGTATAAGACTTTCCCAACTACTTTAATGTTTGTTGTGTTATCTTTTTCTAATATTCAAGAAATCCAAATTAGGTCATGTTGCTGTAAATTAAAAATATCAAAATTAGTGGCAATACTTAATAATTGACTAAATATTATTAAAAAAATTAAAACGCCTATAGGTAAAACAGAAAACGGACTAATAGTAACTCATGTTGCTTTAATATTTAACATCATTACAACAAAAAGGAATAAAACAGCTATGGCACCTACATAAACAATTAATAACATGAAAGATAAAAATTCGGCACCAAAAAGTAAAAGAAGTCCCGCAACATTACAAAAAACTAAGATTAAAAATAATACAGAATGAACAGCATTTTTTAAGCTAATAACCAGTAAAGAAGATACTAAAGCGAAACTAGAAAATAAGAAAAATAAGAAAAAATCAATGCTCATAGTTTTAAAAGTAGTAAAAAGACGAAAAAAAGGGATTCGAACCCTCAACTTTAATCTTGGCAAGATTATACTCTACCATTGAGTTATTTTCGCAAAGGGCGAAGAATGGGATTCGAACCCATGACCTTTAGAGTCACAGTCTATTACTCAACCTAACCGAGCTCCCTCCGCCTAAAATTTTAAAATTTTATATTTAATTAATGATATTGCTTTACCTGGATTCAAAGACTTTGGGCAAGCCTTACTGCAATTCATAATTGTATGACATCTAAATAAACGCATTTTATGGTTTAAAAAATTTAGCCTTTCTTCAGTAGAATTATCACGTGAATCCATTATTCATCTGTAAGCTTGTAATAAAATTGCAGGTCCCAAATACTTATCGTGATTTCATCAGTAACTAGGGCAACTTGTAGAACAACAAGCACAAAGAATACATTCGTATAATCCATCTAGCTCCAAGCGGTCTATTTTTGATTGCAAATATTCATGTTTTGGGTAAGTTGAATTTGATAATCAAGGCTTAATTGAATAATACTGAGAATAAAAATTAGTTAAATCCGGAATTAGATCTTTTATAATATACATATGTGGAAGAGGATATACTGTAATAAATTTTCTACGGGTATTTAGAGGTTGGAGACAAGCTAAACTATTTATACCATTTATATTCATGGAACAACTACCGCATATTCCTTCACGACATGAACGCCTAAACGTTAGTGTAGAATCTTGAGTCTCTTTTATTTGAATTAGAGCATCTAATATCATAGGACCACAGTTTTGCAACGCTATGGGATAAATATTAAACCAAGGTTTTTTACTTAAATAAGGATTTCATCGATAAACTCTTAAATACTTTTGAGTAGTTAACGGTATAAAATTGAATAAATTTATTTTATTTAGTTTTTTTTGTAAAACATTTTATAAAGTAATTATAATTTTTATTAATGTAAAAAATAAAAGAAGAACTAAAGCAATAGCTGACAAATTTAGTTCTTTAATTTCTAAGAATAGAAATAAATCTCAAGTAACGTGACGAAGTCCATTTAAAGCATGATACATAAAAATAAACGAATAAGTTAAATTAAAAAAATTTAAAGATCAAGCGGGTAAAGAAATAAAAAATAAAAGTATCTTTGAATCCGATTGTATTATTAAATTTAAGATTAATAAAAAAATCGAAAATCCTATTATTAATAGTATTCCAGAAAGCCTATGCCAAATGGAAAACATCGAAGACATTTGCGGTAAATAAACACTAAGATGTGGAGAAATTGGTCGATTAAAAGTGTAATTACGTAACATCAATTTTTAATAGTAATTCAATAAAGAAAATTTTACTTAAATGTCCAGAATGGGACTCGAACCCATGACTCAAGAGTTTTCAGCCCTACGCTCTAACCACTGAGCTATCTAGACCTTACGGATGAAGTAGGATTCGAACCCACGATAAAATAATTTTATTTCAATTTTCAAAATTGACGCTTTTAACCGCTCAGCCATTCATCCAAATGCATTTATATCTTAGGGTAACAGGACTCGAACCTGTAACTTCTTGCATCCAAAGCAAGCACGATAACCATTTTCGTTATACCCTACGTAATATTTTAAGTAAATAAAATTAAAAAAGCCATCATTAACGCAAATAAAGCTACAGCTTCCGTTAACGCAAAACCTAAAATTGTATATCCAAATAGTTGTTGTTTTAAAGAAGGGTTACGTGCATAAGCCATTACTAATGATCCGAAAACGATTCCTACACCAGCTCCTACACCAGTTAAACCGATAGTTGCTAAGCCAGCACCAATCATTTTTGCACTTTGAAGAGTAACATTCATGTTTTTATTTAGTTTTTATAGTATAAGCCTCTTATAAAAGCTAGGATTGGACTCGAACCAATGTAAAAAGATTTGCAATCTTCCGCATAACCGCTCTGCAACCTAGCCTCTGCAATAGCGAAAATAGGACTCGAACCTATGGCTTTTGGATTATGATTCCAACGTTCTAACCAACTAAACTATTTCGCCATATTAAATCCTTCTGATTTTTGATTGTTTACAGCCATTGTGTGCCAAAGCCGAATTGTCACAAACGGACAATATATTTACTTGTTTCGTTTTTAAATGCTTTAAAGCAATTTTTTTATTTTTTTTAAATCCTTTAAGTTTTATATGTATATACTTGTAACCGAGTTCTGTAATACGTTTTGTTATAAACTTCACTATTACTAATATTGCGGTCGACGTTACTTTTTTTGTACCCTTTACTTTTTTTGAGCCTGCTGATGTTCAAAATATTACTTCTCCTGTTAGATTCGTTAATGTATACAAAATATTACTAGAGGTAAATAAAATAGTTAATATAACAGATTTTTTGTTAGTAGTAGTTTTCATAAATAAAATAGTTTGATTTTTAACTGACTAAAATTTCCACATTTATAGTATTTTTAGTAAAGATAAAATTACTTTCGAGTTCGGAATGGGATCAAGTACTTTCTTAGTTTTACTTTTTAAGTTAAAAACTTTTATTAACTTTTACTCTCACTCTAGAGCACCTTTATATCATTCATAAACAAAACCAATAGTTAAAATAACTAAAAAAATAACCATAGTTCAAAACCCAAATAACGGAATACTTCCTAAAGCTAATGATCAAGGAAAAAGAAAGCTGATTTCTAAATCAAAAATTAAAAAAAGAATTGCAACCAAATAAAAACGTACATCAAATGTTGCACGCGCATCATCAAAAGGATTAAAACCACATTCGTACGCACTTACCTTTTCTTGGTCTGCATTTTGAGGTATAATAAAATATGATAAAGCAAAAATTATAAAGGATATTATTAATGCAAGTATTAAAAAAATTAAAATTATAGAATATTCTTGAAAAATTAACTTCATTTTTAAGGCAATCAATTAAAGCTTAGTAAAATTCCGGAAACTAAAAAAACTCAACCTAAAGCTAAAGGTAGAAATATTTTTCAACCTAAACGCATTAGTTGATCATAGCGATATCTTGGGAACGCTGAACGTACTCAGATAAAGCCAAAAAGCAGCAGCGTTGTTTTTAATCCAAATCAAATAGCTGGAGGAATTCAATAAAAAATTATAAAGTTACAAAGTGGAAGCCAACCACCTAGAAATAAGATCGTTGTTAAACTACACATTAGAATCATATTTGCGTATTCTCCTAAAAAAAATAGTGCAAATCCCATGGCAGAATATTCAACGTTGTAACCCGCTACAAGTTCTGCTTCTGCTTCTGGCAAATCAAAGGGAGCCCTGTTTGTTTCAGCAAGGATAGAAATATAAAACATAATCAATATAGGAAGTAAGGGAACCGCATATCAAATATTTTGTTGTGCTAAAACAATTTCACTAAAATTTAAAGAACCGGCGCACAACAATACATTTATCAATATTAAGCCAATTGAAACTTCATATGAAACCATTTGAGCTGCAGAACGAAGTGCACCTAAAAAAGCATATTTTGAATTACTGGCTCAGCCCGACATTATAACACCATATACACCTAATGAAGAAATAGCTAAAATGTATAAGACACCTATATTTATATCAGCGTACACCATCCCTTCTCCAAGAGGTAATACGCATCAAGAAGCAAACGCTAAAAAAAAAGTTAAAATTGGTGCTAGAACAAATATACTTAAATTAGCATTAGATGGTAGTACAGTCTCTTTTACAAAAAGTTTTAGCCCATCAGCTAATGGTTGTAGTAAACCAAAAATCCCTACTATATTAGGACCCTTTCTACGTTGCATGGCTGCCATAACTTTACGTTCTGCTAAAGTCATATAAGCGACAGCTACTAACAAGGGAAGAATTATTATTAATATTTTTAAAAGTGCAGTGACTATAAACATATTTACGAACTTATTTATTTAAAATGATAAAGACATTAAAGTTGATAATACGGAAACCATTTCAACATCTAAAAATAAAAGTAAAATAATTAAAATAGATATACCCAATATTATTGAACTAAATTTATCCACTGGATAATTTATGATTCAACAATTTGAATCTCCGAAGTACATGATTTTTATAAGTCGAATATAGTAAAAGCTCGCTATGCAACTCATTAGAACAGCAAATACACTAACCCCAATCGCGTAAGTTTGTAACGCAGTAAATAAAATAAAAAATTTTGCGAAAAATCCAGCTAATGGAGGTAGACCGGCCATTGAAAATAATATTAATGTTACCGAAAAAGCAAGTAGTGAGTTCGATTTAGCTAAAGAATTTAAATCTTGCAAATATCGTGACTGGTAATGATTAGGGTACTTTAAAATTCTGAAGTTAACAATAAATGAAAATGTTCCTAGTAATGTCACAATGTAAACAATTACATAGAAAACTATATTTGACACGCTTTCAAAATCTCCTGTCAATAATGCTAAGAGAAAAAAGCCTACGTGAGTTATTGAACTGTAAGCAAAAAATCGTTTTCATTTTGTTTGTGAAAAAGCACCTAGAGTACCAATCAGTAAAGATAATAAGGTGCAAATTAAAATAATATTTCTTCAAAATAATAAAAAATCGTGGAAAGAGAAAGTTAAAAATCGGAACAATAGAGACAAGATAACTAATTTTGGCATTATAAGAAAAAAAAGCGTGATAGACGTAGGCGAACCTTCATATACATCAGGTGCTCACATATGAAAAGGAGCAGAGCTTAATTTAAATAAAAGCGCAACTGTAATAAAAATGAGGCCCACTGTAACACCTATAGTAATAGATAAATTATCCAGCAGTATTCCAGAAAAAAAATTTGAGAAATCGCCTAAATTTGTTAATCCAGTTAATCCATAAATAATTGACAAACCAAAAAGTAGCAATGCAGAAGAAAAAGCGCCCAAAACAAAATATTTTAGACCAGCTTCTGTTGAAAATTCTGAGCTGCGTTTAAAACTAGCTAATATGTAAAATACTAAGCTTTGAAATTCTATAGCTAAGTACACTGTTAAAATGTCAAAAGCTTGTAAAACGAATAACATAGCTAATACCGCTAGTAGTGTAAGTATTCAATATTCAAAGGAATTAATTCTTTCTAGTCTTGAATAACGTAAAGTTAAAAAAATTCAGCTTACAGAAGATAATAAAATAATAATTTTTGCTCCGTAAGTAAAAAAATCGTTTATTAAAAAATTACTCCAACTAAGTAATGTTGCAGGGTACTGTAAATAAACTAAAATTAAACTAAAAACTAAAATTTGTAAAGATAATCAACCTAAATTTTGATTTAGCAAAGGGTAACCTAGCCTTGAAAAAGTACTCAAAAAAACACTATAAATTAAAAGTAAGCAAATACCTATTGTTATATATGTTTCGGTCGTAATCGTATAAATGTTGTATAAAAACTCGTTCATGAATAATTTTATGTTTATAATAGTAACTCTAACACATACCTAGTTAGTTCAATAGCTAAAATACGAATTAAAATAACTAATATTAGCTTAACTTTTTTAATATGAATGTAATCACTTATTATAGTTTTCAGTCCTAAGTGTACATGACAAAATAAAAATCCCATAATAAGTACAAAAACCTCTATATCAATTAGAAAACCTTCAAGAGTAAACAACGCTGCTAAGCGTAAAAGAAGTCATGATAACTCAAACATATTTTACAATAATTTTAAACTAGTTGCTGAATTAAATTTATTACAGAAAAATGTATCTCATTTAAAAATACTACCGGATAAATCCCCATTCATAAAACTATTAAAACTAATGGGCACAAAATTCAAAATTCTCTGCGTGAAATATCTTGGAAACAATCAAAATATTGTAATTTTAATACTCCAAAATTTACTCGATTAAAAAGCCAAATTGAATAAGCAGCCCCTAAAATTACCCCTATTGTTGCAAAAAAAGTCAATGCGGTATTGATTTGAAAAGCTCCAATCAATACTAAAAGTTCTCCAATAAAACTACCGGTTCCTGGAAATCCAATGTTAGCGAAAGAAAAAAATAAAAAAAAAATACCAAAAATTGGCATAACTTGAACTAACCCGCTATAATATTTAATAATCCGAGTTTTATAGCGATCGTAAAGTAACCCTACACATAAAAATAAGGCACTAGATACGAGACCATGACTTAACATTAGCAAAATACTTCCTTCTATACCCTGAATGTTCAACGAAAATATTCCAATTGTTACAAATCCCATATGTGAAATAGAAGAATAAGCAATAATTTTTTTTAAATCAATTTGGCGTAATGTAGTTAATGACGCATATATAATAGCAACTAAACTTAAAGTAAAAACAAGTGGCATAAAATAGATTGATGCGCTTGGAAACATTGGTAAAGAAAACCTTAAAAAGCCGTAACCTCCTAATTTTAGTAATATACCAGCTAAAATAACTGATCCAGCCGTAGGAGCTTCAGCATGAGCTTCAGGCAATCATATGTGAAATGGAATCATGGGGATTTTAACTGCAAAACTCGCAAAAAATGCTAACCATAACAAAATTTGTTTAAATTCAGAAAAATGATATTGCCACAAAATTTGGATGTCAGTTGAACCCGTAGTGAAATAAATACTAATTAAAGCTAACAACATGAACAAGGATCCTATTAACGTGTAAAGAAAAAATTGATACGCCGCTCTAATTTTACGCTCTCGAGATCCTCAAACACCGATAATTAGAAACATAGGAATTAGTACACTTTCAAAAAAAATGTAAAATAAAAGCAGGTCTAGAACACAAAAAACCTGAATCAAGATAAACTCTAAAATTAAAAAGCAAATTAAGTAATCTTTCAAAAAAGTTTTAACCGAACTTCAACTTACTAAGATACAAATAATACTTAAGAAAGTAGTTAAAATAATGAAAAATAGGGAAATCCCATCAACTCCAATTGAATAATAAAAATTTAACGACGGAAATCATAAAAATACTTGGTAAAATTGAAAAAAAGATGAATTAGATTCAAATTGAATTCATAAAAGTAACGAAAAAATAAAAGTTAAGCATACTACCCATAGTGCAAGAACCTGGCATCATACCTCGTTTACTGAGGGAATCAAGAAAAGAATAATTACTCCTATTATTGGAGTAACCGATGTTAAAATAAGAGGATTAAAGATTTCTGCATTTGTCATTGAATTGCTTATTGAATTTATTAATTGAGTCTAGGTTGATTCGAACAACCAACCTTACGCTTATCAAGTTACAATCGGTATTCATACCTTTGCGATAAACTGTACGTGATAATTTCTTATCATACAGCTTCAATTTTAAAAACTATTTTCAAAAATTAATATTATAGGCATATTTTTTTCGTTACAAAAAAACGTTTGCTTCAATATTTATCCCAAAACATGTTTCAATCTTCTATTTATAAAATTTTTAGAGCTTTGCTTTACACCAAATTTTAAAGTTTAAGGGATTCAAGCTAAGTATACGCTTCTTAACTTACAAATTTCAAAAATTTAGAGTATTGATGTTTTCAACAAATTTCTATTCGTGCTCATTTAATTTTTTTGATGATTTAGCTTTAACCTTATTTACTAATTGTTATAAATCATGATTTTGTTTTGAATCTAACAACAAGAGTTGCACTTGTATAGAAAATTAATTCGCTAAAAAACGAGTGTTACTTACATAGTAATGCTTATAATACTAACATGCCACACGCGTACGCTCTAACCTTTAAGCTATAGACTCTGAAATTTATTTAAATGAAAAAAATCAAAACTAAATAAAAACTTAACATATGTAAAATTAAATTAAAATCATGCGTTGGATTCAACATAATACTAAAAAGTAAACATAAACCAGTACTCATAAAGAAAATGTAGTGTGTTAATTGACCACTTTGCAACCTAACTGAAATTATAGATCACATTGGAATCAACTTTGATAAACCGTAAGGTCCCGATAACTCAATAAACCCGCGATCTAAACTTTTAAAAGAAACAAAATAACCAAACTTTAAAATAGGATAAGTAAATGTCTTATTATATATTACATCTCAGTATCATTTTTTGCTTATTAAAAACATTCAAAATTTAGGAAACCTCATATGTAAATAAAATTTAAAGGAAGTTAAATTTACTAAACTAGCCAATAAAATTCCAGAAATACTTAACGTGAATGGTAATCATTTAATTTTTGCTTCAAGTCATTCAGCTTCAATAAAATATGAATGATTTGGTAAAATAAAAATCGATGATTTTCAAAAATCAGTTCCTGGTCCAATAAATAAATCTTTTGTCAAGTAGCCAATAAATATACTTCCAATACTTAAAGTAATTAGCGGTAGTAACATAAAATTTGAAGATTCATGAACATTATAAAGAATACTTTTGTTTAAATTAGTATTGTTCAAAAAAGTCAAGTAAATTAATCGAAATGAATAAAAAGCTGTAAAAAAGACCGATAGACTGCCCAACCAGCATGCGAAAGCTCCGCTGGTATTATTTAAGTTTGGGTTTATCGAAACTTGACTTAATTCAATGATAAAATCTTTTGAGTAGAATCCAGTTAAAAACGGAAATCCAGCTAAAGCTAATGATCCAATTAACATTAATGAGTACGTTGTTGGCAAAAACTTAACCAATGCTCCCATACGTCGCATGTCTTGTTCATCTGAAATTGCGTGAATAACAGATCCCGCGCTAAGAAATAATAACGCCTTAAAAAATGCATGATTTGCTAAATGAAAAATACTAGTATTGTAACAAGATAATCCACAAGCAAAAATCATATAACCCAATTGACTACAAGTTGAATACGCAATTACACGTTTCAAGTCATTTTGAAATACACCAGTCATAGCAGCAAAGAATGCTGTTAGTGAACCTACTATAATTAATGTAGTTAAAACAACAGATGAGAATTCAATTAAAGGAGAAAATCTAATTATAAGAAATACACCAGCAGCAACCATGGTTGCTGCGTGAATCAAAGCTGATACAGGAGTTGGTCCTTCCATTGCATCAGGTAACCACGTATGTAGTCCAAGTTGTGCAGATTTACCAACCGCTCCTATAAATAAAAAAATACCTATTAACGTTAAACTATGCACTTCAAATCCTGCAAACTGCAAATAATTTGAAGAAAGTAGTGGCGTTAATGAAAAAATAGTTAAGTAATCAACTGACTGAAAAATGTAAAAAATTAAAAAAATACCCAAACTTAACCCAAAATCTCCTATTCTATTCACAACTAACGCTTTTATTGCAGATTGATTTGCTGCTAGACGAGAAAATCAAAAGTTAATCAAGAGATAAGAAGCTAAACCTACACCTTCCCAACCTACAAACATTTGTATTAAATTGTCACCTGTTACAAGCACAAGCATGAAAAACGTAAAAACTTCTAAATATGACATAAATCGCGGAAAATGAGGATCATCTTGCATGTAACTAATTGAATAAAAATGTACTAAACTAGAAACAGCAGTAACTACAACAAGCATAACTACTGTTAAACTGTCGAATAAAAAACTTCAAGACACATTTAGAGTTCCTGAACTAATTCAAGGACTTAATGAAATATAACAGGTTGTTCCGGAAAGCCCTATCTCGTAAAAAGATAACAACGAAAGAATCATTGAAATTGAAACGCACATAGTTGCAAAAATACTGGCTCCGTAGTAACCTAACCAACGTCCGCCAAATCCCGTAATTAAAGCTCCAATAAAGGGTAATACTAAAATAAGTAAATACATCGTAGTTTTGTGTTATATCTAACTAAATTTTAAGTTTAATGATTTAGGGCGTAATGAAATAAAACTTAATAACTGTGCATCGCAATACTTTACCGTATTGAATATAATTAAACCAATTTTTTCATCAATTATAGATATATTTGAATTTTGCTTTGCTGATAAGGCTACATTTAAGTTATTAACAAGAATATTTTTGATCAAAGCCAGATCTTTTATTAAAACTTTTTGTATTAAGTTTTGTTTTAAGCTTGATTTTTCTGTAATTTTTGCAACTTCTAGCGCATTAACTTCTATAATTTGTTTTCGAGATTTAAGCGCTGCCAAAAATTTAGGGAGAAAGAAATGAGTTAGAATAGTATAAAAAATAGCAAAAATAATGAACAATCAAAAAATTTGAGAGAATACAATAATACGATCTAATTGAGGCATTTTTAATATTTAATTAATTTTTTTCTTAGTGGAATTCTAATACGTCATTTAAATAAATACAAGTAAGTAAAGTAAATACGTAAGCTTGTAAACCAGCAATTGCTAGCTCTAAACCAATTAAAACGAGAAGTAATCCTAATGGAATCAAATGAAAAATAGCCAATAAACCACCTGCAGAAAGCATAGTTCAAGCAAATCCGGCAATAATTTTTAAAAGTGTATGACCCGACGTCATATTTGCAAAAAGTCGGATTGAAAGTGTAAAAACTTTGATAGTATAAGATAAAAATTCAATAGTAATTATTAACGGAACAATTGGTAAAGGAACTCCTCTTGGCAAGAACAGCGCAAAAAACTTTATACCGTGAGTTTGAATTCCTATAATATTAATACCAATAAAAATTGAGAGAGCTAAGCCAAAAGTAAAGGCTATATGACTAGTAACTGTAAAGCTGTAAGGAATCATCCCAATTAAATTACAAAAAAGTAAAAGTAAATGCAGCGTAAAGATAAATGGAAAGTAAAATTCACCTTTGGAACCTAAGTTTTCTTGAACCATACTTGCAGTAACTTCGTAAGCTGATTCTTTTAGTAATTGCCAATTAGTTGGAATTAAAGTGTTTTGATAAAAACTTAAACTAATTCATAAAATTACTACTAGAAAAGCAATTAACATAAATAAAGTCGAATTTGTTAAAGAAAAATTTAACCCCGCGATACTTAAAGGAAGAAGTGTAACAATTTCAAATTGCTCAAGTGGACTTGAAACGAAAGTGGAGTTTAGCATATTATTAATAGATTTGTTTTAAGCCAGGAGAAGAAGGACTCGAACCTCCGACCATTGGTTTTGAAAACCAAAGCTCTACCAATTAAGCTATTCTCCTGTTTTTGTTAATTCTTAACTTCGCTCATGGGAATTAAATAAAAAGATCAACCTTTACTTTTTTGATTTAGTAATATAAATAAATTAGATAATTGCAAAGAGTACCTAAATTGAGCTGACATTATATTAAAATTATTTATAAGATTACTATTCAAATAAAAGTGAAGTTTATTATTTACTTGAACGTTATTTCAAACTCAAAATTTATGTTCATGTAAAAATATAGTGTTTAAGCAAAAATCTAAAAATAAAAATAAGTTACCTTTACGAAACGTTAGTTTAAAAAACGGTCCAGCGGAAAATTTTTTATCGATGTTTCTGATTAAAACTTTTTGATTTCCAAACAACTCCAAAACTAAAGCTCTTAAGATAACATTTTTTTCGAAATTTGTTTTATTTAATTCCGATCAAACGACTAAAATATCTAGTTTTGGTATGTTTACTAAAATTTTTTTAACTTGGGATTCTTTGTCCATAAAATCAAAGTTTGACAAATAGTGATAATGTAGTTTTAGTCTAGTAGACCGCATTATTTATAATAATTATATGTACAGATTGGAAATAATCGGACTCGAACCAATAATCTTATGTATGCAAAACATATATTTTACCAAAGTTAAACTATATTCCCGCTCAACCATCTCCCTTTTTGCTTATAGAGGTGTATTTTTTTCTTTAGGTTCGAAAATTGTGAGTGGTTTCGCGAAACCACTCACAATTTTCGAACCTAAAGAAAAAATACACCTCTATAAGCAAAAAGGTAACGCCTATTCCTGATAGCTTAATTGGTAGAGCGTATGGCTGTTAACCATCAGGTTGCGGGTTCGAGTCCTGTTCAGGAAGAAGAGCAATTAACTCAATGGTAGAGTATTTCGTTTACACTGAAAAAGGTAATGGTTCGAGTCCATTATTGCTTATTAAAAGATTAATCGTGTTTGTAGCTTAATTGGGACAAAGCGTTAAACTACGAATTTAAAGAGTGGAAGTTCGACTCTTCCCAAACACAAATTAAGTAAAATTTAAAGAGTGTATAGCTTAGTAGGTAAAGCAATAAACTTTTAATTTATGGATCTTAGGTTCGAGTCCTAATACACTTAAAGCACACTAAATTAAGATATTGATTTACTTTTACTCGGTTGAAATAACATTTCGTTTTATTTATATATTCACTAGTTTTATTTTATGTGGTATAATTTCAATTTATAACACAAATTGATTACTCTTAGTTTTAACTTACCCCTTCTTAAAACTTTTTACTAAAAAATTTATTATAACACATGTTACAGATTTATTTGACGTAGCTTGAATTTTAGCAAACTCAACTTCACTTTTATTTATTTTACCATTAGTTTTCTTTCAATTACTAAATTTTTTTAAACCCAGTTGGTATATTTACCAAATAGATATTTTAAAAGCAATTTTTTACTATGCTTGCATCGCTCTAAGTGTTATTACTGTCTTATGCTACATGACTTTTTTACCAACCACGTTGAATTTTTTAATTTATTGAGAAAAAATTGAGCAAGGTAGCTCAATCTTAACTATTGATACTGAATTTCGCATTTTAAATTTTATTTACTGAGTACTAAATTTTCAATACTCTTTCGCTTTTTTAATACTTTTATATTTGGTAATAATTTCATTACTTTGAATTTTAATAAAATTTATAAAGGTTTATTTTTTGATAAAATTGTACAGAAAACAACTTAGTTTTTGTAGTTTAGTACTGCTGTTTTTTTTGTCGCCTTCTGATATTTTTTTACAGTTCTTCTTAATATTTTTTGTTACCCTTTTTTATGAAGTTGTTTTCTTTTTCGTTTGTTATAGGGTCTCTAATTCAAATTAATATGCCTACACTAAATCAGCTGCTTAAAAAGTCTAGAAAAAAATCAAGTAAAACAAGTAAATCTGTAGCGTTAAAAAATTGTCCTCAACGTAAAGGTGTTTGCGTAAAGGTATACACAATCAATCCTAAAAAGCCGAATTCTGCTGAACGTAAAGTAGCAAAAATACACTTAACAACTGGAAAATTTATTATTGGATATATTCCTGGAGAAGGTCATTCGTTACAAGAACATTCCTTAGTTTTAGTTCGTGGTGGGCGTGTTAAAGACTTACCTGGAGTACGTTATCATTTTATTCGAGGAGTATATGATTTACTCGGAGTGGATAACAGAAAAAAATCACGTTCAAAGTATGGTCGAAAGAAGTAATTTTAAGCTCCTATCGTTTAATGGTTTAGGACGTTGCTTTTTCGTGGCATAGGTGTGGGTTCGAGTCCCACTAGGAGTAGGCAACGGGATAGAGTAATCGGTTAACTCATTAGGCTCATGACCTAAAGTTATAGGTTCGAGTCCTATTCCCGTACTAATAAATATAAAATTATGAAACAAGAAATTCTTCAAACAAAAAGTCGTAAACTTAAAAAACGAAGTTGACGAAAACAAATTATTACACAAATAAATTTATCAAGCTGTTTAAATTATAGTTTATTTACATATTTTATTCGGAGAGAAAAAATACAATTAAATAAAAAACTTATCGCAAACATTTTTGTTAATGAAGTCGGAACTTCTTTTAGTTTTAAAAAATGGATGTTACAATTTTATGGTGTATAAATTAATAAGGTAGTCAGAAAAACAACAAAAATTCAAAAATCAATTAAAAGAGTTTGATCCTGGCTCAGAATGAACGTTTGTAGTTAGCTTAACACATGCAAATTAAATAAATTTGTTTTATTACAAATTAATAGTGGACGGGTGAGTAATATATAGAAATTAGCCTTAAGATATTGGTTAATCCATGAAAAAAATATTTGTCTTAAGAAAAGTCTATACAAGATTAGGTTGTTGATCAGTTAAAAATTTATCAAGCCCATGATCTTTAGTTGGTCTTTGAGGATGAACAACCACATTGGAATTGAGAACGGTCCAAACTTCATTTGAAGGCAGCAGTGAGGAATTTTGGGCAATGAGCGAAAGCTTGACCCAGCTAAACTACGTGAGTGATGAAGATGTATAATCGTAAAACTCTTTATTAAACGAAATAGTGATTTGTTTGAGAAAAGTCCTGGCTAATTTCGTGCCAGCAGCCGCGGTAAAACGGGAAGGGCAAACGTTACTCGAATTAATTGGGCGTAAAGCATATGTAGGTGGTAAATTAAGTTTCAATTTAAATTTTAAAGTTTATTTTTAAAAAGATTGCTAAACTAATTTTCTAGAGTCCAGAAGAAGATTATGGAACTTTAAGTGTAACAGTAAAATGTGTTGATACTTAAAAGAACCTCGATAGCGAAGGCAGTAGTCTAGGTTGGTACTGACACTGAGATATTAAAGCGTGGGTAGCAAAAGGGATTAGATACCCCTGTAGTCCACGCTCTGAACGATGAGTGCTAACTTTTGAATCAAAGCAAAAGTAAAATTAACATGTTTAGCACTTCGCCTGGGGACTACGATCGCAAGATTAAAACTCAAAGGAATTGACGGGGACCTACACAAGCAGTGGAGCATGTGGTTTAAATCGATAACACGCGCGAAATCTTACCAATTTTTGAATAACGGTAGTTACAGGTGTTGCATGGCTGTCGTCAGTCCGTGCTGTGAAGCGTTTGGTTTATTCCAATAAACGGACGAAACTCCCATAAGTTATAAGACTTAAACCGTTAAGGATATCTTAAAGGAAGGCGGGAACGACGTCAAGTCCTCATGACCCTAATAAATTGGGCTACTTTCATGTGCTACAATGGTTTTTTCAAAAAGTAGCGGAGATGTAAATTTTAGCAAAACTTAAAACAAAACTATACTCGAATTGTTTTCTGAAACTCGAAAGCATGAAGTTGGAATTGCTAGTAATCGTAAATAAGAATGTTACGGTGAATACGTTCTTAGGTTTTGTACACACCGCCCGTCACGCTATGGAAATTTATTTTATTTGAAGATTACAAAGTAATTTATAGTAAAATAAAAGACTGAAGTGAAGTCGTAACAAGGTAGCCGTAGGGGAACCTGTGGCTGGAAAATTTAAAATATATTTCTACTACCCTACTAATATTATCATTATAAAATAAAACTAAAAAATGTTCGAACAACTTAACAGTATTCATATTTCATCTTTACTATTTTTAATAAGTGTTTTGGGAATACTTTTAAATCAAAAAAATATTCTTATCATGTTAATGTCTCTTGAGATGATGTTTTTAGCGGTTAGTTTTAATTTAACTTTCTTATCACTTTACCTAGACGATATAACTGGGCAAATTTTTTCTTTGTTAATCTTGACAGTAGCTGCAGCTGAATCTTCAATAGGTTTAGCTATTTTAGTAGTTTACTACAGAATTCGGAGTGTTATAACAGTTGAATTAATGAATTTAATGAAGGGTTAA